AAGGAGTTTCATTCTGTAAACCGGAGACTCAACATTGCTATCACAAGAGTTGAAAAACCTTATGGACAACCTAATATTCTTGCAGAATATATAGCTTTACAATTAAAAAATAGAGTTTCGTTTCGAAAAGCAATGAAAAAAGCTATTGAATTAACTGAACAAACGGATACAAAAGGAATTCAAGTGCAAATAGCAGGCCGTATCGACGGAAAAGAAATTGCACGTGTTGAATGGATCAGAGAGGGTAGAGTTCCCCTACAAACAATTCGCGCTAAAATTGATCATTGTTCCTATACAATTCGAACTATTTATGGAGTATTAGGTATAAAAATTTGGATATTTGTAGACGAGGAATAATCAACCTTGTCTTCCCATTCTGTCCAGTGATAAAACAAAAAATGACAAACTCTTTCATTCTTTTTTCGTTAAAAAAAAAAAAATGAACAATTCTAATTCTATAAGGTTAAATATAAATTCGATTGATCATTTGGTATAATTGCTATGCTTAGTGTGTGACTCGTTAGTTTTTTCTTTATAGTTTCAAGTTGGGATTAAAAAAAAAAAACTGACCCCTGCTATAAACTTTGTAATTATATAAAATAAACTAATAACCAACTTATTGCTTCGTATTGTCGAGATCCCAAGAAACAGTCACTATATGAATGAGTGGATCTATCATATGGTTGTAGCAACTGAAATTCTTTCAACAAAAAATAGATCTGATTATGGGTTGTAAAGCAAAAAAAAAAAAATAAAAATAAAGGGATGTGGATAAATGGAAGGATGATAGAAAGAAAGAACAAAAATATCAATGATATATGATTCCAATATGTATGGTCTATGAATCACGTCATAAAAGGCAGTGTGATAAAGCATCAATACTGATAATCAATACTGATAAGATAATTATAGATATAAGAATTTTAAAATGAAATAATTTCAAATAGAATAAAATAATAAAGAGCCTTCAGGTTAATAAAAACTGAGGAAATTGACTTGGGAACGAATTTTGTTGGAAGCTCCATTGCAAAGTTCGGACCTAACCATTAATGGAGAAGCTATGGGAACGACAGAACCTGTGACTGCATAGGCTTCTATTGAAAACGAATCCTAATAATTCATTGGGTGGGATGGCGGAACGGACCAAGAAAAAATTGATTTATTCTGAGAGGTTATGAATTGAACCTTCGAATGAAACAGGAAAGAGTAAATATTCGCCCGCGAAACCTCTATTTATTGGATTACAATCTTTTGTCGTAATTCGATAGAGGTAAAAAAAAATAAGGAAAGGATTCGTTATGTTATAAAAATAAAAAAGAGAAACATTACATTATCTATAAAGATACATAAATGTACACACACGTCTAGCTGTATTGTATATCTTGTATCTACATCTTCCTTCTTATGTAAGAAATTAAATATCAATAAAAGCCATTACTTGGTGTATTATCTATTAATGTGTACCTATTAATGTGTATCTATTAATGTGTATCTATAATATTATTTTATTGAATTTGAATCCTTTCATTCGCGAGGAGCTGGATGAGAAGAAACTCTCATGTCCGGTTCTGCAGTAGAGATGGAATTAAGAAACAACCATCGACTATAACCCCAAAAGAACCAGATTTCGTAAACAGCATAGAGGAAGAATGAAAGGAATATCTTGTCGAGGCAATCATATTTGTTTCGGCAGATACGCTCTTCAGGCACTTGAACCTGCTTGGATTACAGCTAGACAAATAGAAGCAGGGCGAAGAGCAATGACACGATATGTGCGTCGTGGTGGAAAAATATGGGTACGTATATTTCCCGACAAACCTGTTACAGTAAGACCCGCGGAAACACGTATGGGTTCGGGGAAGGGATCCCCTGAATATTGGGTATCCGTTGTTAAACGGGGTCGAATACTTTATGAAATGGGTGGAGTATCAGAAACTGTAGCTAGAGCAGCTATCTCAATAGCTGCGCGCAAAATGCCTATACGAACTCAATTTCTTATTTCAGGATAGAGATGTAGAACTAAAAAAAAGGGGTATTGGGGATGAAAAAACAACCGCAGGTTTATTTATTTCTGGACGGACAATATTTCTTTTTTTTCTTTCATACTTTTGCATTGAAATAACAGATTGAAATAAAAATGATATGATTCAACCTCAGACCCTTTTGAATGTAGCGGATAACAGCGGAGCTCGAAAATTGATGTGTATTCGAATCATAGGAGCTGGTAATCACCGATATGCTCATATTGGTGATGTTATTGTTGCTGTAATCAAAGAAGCAGTTCCCAATATGCCTCTAGAAAGATCAGAAGTAATTAGAGCTGTAATTGTACGTACATGTAAAGAACTCAAACGTGAAAACGGTATGATAATACGATATGACGACAATGCTGCAGTTGTCATTGATCAAGAAGGAAATCCAAAAGGAACTCGAGTTTTTGGTGCGATCGCTCGAGAATTGAGACAGTTAAATTTTACTAAAATAGTTTCATTAGCTCCCGAAGTATTATAAATAGTAGTAGATGAGACTATGATATAGTATAGGGTATCTGAAATAGATCAAATAGATCAAATTAGTAGATTGTGTCTCACGTATATACTTTATAATAAAAATAATAAAAAGAAAAAAAAGGAAACATGTTGATTATATCAAAATTAGGAGGAACCTATAATTCTAGTTCGTCATGGGTAGGGACACTATTGCCGATCTAATAACTTCTATAAGAAATGCTGACACGGATAAAAAAGGAAGGGTTCGAATAGCATCTACAAATATCACCGAAAACATTATTAAAATACTTCTACGAGAAGGTTTTATTGAAAACGTTCGGAAACATCAGGAGAGTAACAAATATTTCTTGGTTTCAACTCTGCGACATAGAAAAACCAGAAAAGGAATATATAAAACTAGAACCATTTTAAAGCGTATCAGCCGGCCCGGCTTACGAATTTATTCCAACTATCAACGAATTCCTAAGATTTTAGGTGGAATGGGAATTGTAATTCTTTCTACTTCTCGAGGTATAATAACAGATCGAGAAGCTCGACTAGAAAGAATTGGAGGAGAAATTTTGTGTTATATATGGTAATCTTCCACCTCTGGTATCCGAATTTGATCTCTAACTTCCTATTTGTAAAATAGAGAGGAAAAGTGAGTTATATAACTATTCCTCCATTAGTTGATACTTCAAGGAGGTTACCTGGAATGAAAGAACAAAAATTGATTCATGAGGGTTTAATTACTGAATCACTTCCCAACGGTATGTTCCGGGTCCGTTTAGATAATGAAGATCTAATTCTAGGATATGTTTCAGGGAGGATCCGCCGCAGTTTTATACGGATACTACCGGGAGATAGAGTAAAAATTGAAGTAAGTCGTTATGATTCAACCAGGGGACGTATAATTTATCGACTTCGCAACAAAGATTCGAATGATTAGGTTATTTTTTTAACCATGGGTATACAATTCGAAGTTCAAAAAAAATTCAAGAGACTTATTCTCTTCCAAGAAGTGGATTCAGAATTAAGGTAAGGAATAAAAAATATGAAAATAAGGGCTTCCGTTCGTAAAATTTGTGAAAAATGTCGACTGATTCGCAGGCGTGGACGAATTATAGTGATTTGTTCCAATCCGAAACATAAACAGAGACAAGGGTAATTCTTCTAAAAAAGAACTTTACTTTCAAAAAAAAAAAAATATATATATGTAAAAATAAGGTAAAGGATCTGTTTTAACATGAAATGGATATCTCCGTATCTTTTCTTTTTGTATATTTCTGACTCATAAATATGAGATGATAAAATATGACAAAAGCTATACCAAGAATTGGTTCACGTAGGAATGGGCGTATTGGTTCACGTAAGAATGGACGTAGAATACCAAAAGGCGTTATTCATGTTCAAGCGAGTTTCAACAATACCATTATAACTGTTACAGATGTACGAGGTCGGGTAGTTTCTTGGGCCTCCGCCGGTACTTCTGGATTCAAAGGCACAAGAAGAGGAACACCTTATGCTGCTCAAGCCACAGCGGTAAATGCTATTCGTACAGTGGTTGATCAGGGTATGCAACGAGCAGAAGTTATGATAAAGGGTCCTGGTCTCGGAAGAGATGCAGCATTACGAGCCATTCGTAGAAGTGGTATATTATTAAGCTTCGTACGTGATGTAACACCTATGCCACATAATGGATGTCGACCTCCTAAAAAAAGACGTGTGTAGAAATAAGAATTAAACCGATTTCAAGAGAAATAAATGATCAAATAATAATACTAGTATAGTATGGTTCGAGAGGAAGTAGCAGGATCCACTCGAACACTACAGTGGAAGTGTGTTGAATCAAGAGTAGACAGTAAGCGTCTTTATTATGGTCGTTTCATTATGTCACCACTTATGAAAGGTCAAGCTGATACCATCGGTATTGCCATGCGAAGGGCCTTACTTGGAGAAATAGAAGGAACATGTATCACACGTGCAAAATCTAAGAAGGTGCCACATGAATATTCTACGATAGTAGGTATTGAGGAATCAGTACATGAAATCTTACAAAATTTGAAAGAAATTGTATTGAGAAGTAATCTCTATGGAGTTAGAGACGCGTCGATTTGCGTAAGGGGTCCTAGATACGTAACCGCTCAAGATATCATCTTACCACCTTCCGTAGAAATAGTTGACACGACACAACATATAGCTAACCTGACGGAACCAATTGATTTGTGTATTGGATTACAAATCAAGAGAGATCGCGGATATCGTATGGAACCCATAAATGACTCTCAAGATGGAAGTTACCCTATAGATGCTGTATTCATGCCTGTTCGAAATGCGAATCATAGTATTCATTCTTATGGGAATGGGAATGAAAAACAAGAGATACTTTTTCTAGAAATATGGACAAATGGAAGTTTAACTCCTAAGGAAGCACTTTATGAGGCTTCTCGTAATTTGATTGATTTATTTATTCCTTTTCTATATGCGGAGGAAGAGGACATTAATTTCGAA